CCTTGGCCACTGAGGAATCAGCGATGACCACATCATCCCCTAGCACAGCATAGGAGTCGAACTTCATCCCTGGATGCACCTGATCTGCACACCAACAAGTGGTGAGAGAGTGCGAAAAGGGGCCAGGATGAATAGTAGCCAAGAGGCTGCCCCGCGATGAAGGAAATGACAGCCCTCCGGGCGTATTTAAAAAATGTTGCACGCGAGGGCCGAGTTCACAACAGCGGAGGCAAACGACCGGTCAAACAGGTATTGCATAATCTAAAAGAACCATCAAATCGGCCACCGATCGGTAGCCGATTTTAGGTCAAATGAATAACAATCCTGTTTGCCAGCCAACCTATAAAGAGGAGCTTGGAAAGTACCATCCATCCATGGGCACCCCCCTCAAGACATCCATCAACCAGTCATGGACTGGCTTCAACAACCGTTGATTGATATAGTTCCCAATGGCGAAAATCCGCCTTTTACCCCCTCCCTCAAAAGTACAACCCAGCCTTCCTGTAATAGGAGGTATCCTCAGGTCTCGATAGCTAGGCAGCTGCGGACCGCATGTCTTCTCAAACTGATCTAAATCAGATCCTGAGATATTCTGACGGTCCAATGCGAACCTAGTTCTCTCAGGCCAGAGAATACCTGATGACCACTGCKCCCCCCGAGAGTGTATAAACTCAAGGAGGAAAGTATAAGCTGATAATTCAAAGAATACGGCAGGAAAGCAAGACTTGATACTACCCTTGAAAGGGAAACCAATTCCTTGCTCTCTGGCGTTCTGTCTCAGCAGGTCATTCATTTGTTTGAATGTTGGTAATGACTTCCAGGTCGGAACCCACTTCATCCCTTGGTTTAAGGGAATGGTGGAGACTCCGGGCAGGTATCGGTTGACGAGATCAGGTATTTTCTCCTTAATAATACCAATAAAACTGGATCCGGTTGGGTTATAGACTTTTCAGTCTTCTTACTTATCTTTGGACACAGCTTAATCAATTTACTAAGTGTGAAGAAAGACAAGTATAACTTAACCAACAGATCGGCTTTATCATCCCTCTTATAAACCATCCTCCAATGAAAGGACGAGATTATGCGAGGGCACCCGGACCTAGTGAGAGAGATCGGCACTGGCAAGAGCTCAGGAGATTTCTTCCAACGGCCATATTTGGAGCGATGAACTACATTGCTTCAAATACAAGGCGGTGAAGAGAAGTCCTGATCCCTTAACCAGATGTCGAACTTTCTTGCAGAAAAGGTAGCCTGCTATGCAAACTTCCTTAGTATAGCCGTCCAGGGTGAGAGGCCCATCTTTTTCAAGATAGTCACCATCACCCGAAAGTCTTCCAATACTCTCTGCCACCGGATGGATGTCAAAGTAAGTAACTTATCAAATAAAGTTCTCATAACTAATTTCCTTTCAGGTCGCCTTTCACCCCTTTCGGAAGCGATCGATAGGGAATCACAACCACATTGCTGGGGCTGGACTCTCCACCGATTCCTCATCAGGAGATCCAGAAATTAACAGAGATCTCGATAAAATAAGTCACACTGTGACAGAACATCGGACTCGACCACAGCCACCCCACGAAGGAGTGTCTAGTAGGGCACTCAGCTGTTACTAAGTAGTGAGCATCTCAAACCAAGAGACTCACTTTAGGTAAACCTAACCATATTAAATTAAAGCATTTAAATGAAGCGCTTTAACCGGTGCCTAAGAGGTGATCGTACTTCATTTTAGACGATCCGGGCCATAGGGAGAGGAACAAACTCCCCCATCGCACCGAGGGAATTGACCCCCGGAGCGCCCCCTTAATTTGAATTTATTGATTGGGAAAGCTGGTTCCGTAGCATTAGAAAAAGTATCCTGAAATAAGGAGGAATGAGGATGTGGAAAAAAAGAGACGGTCTTAGACCTTATCTTAGCTGTTTAAATAAAGCAGCGGCTGTCCCCGGATTCACTGATGAAAGGCTTTAGATGGGATGGACAGAAGAGTTTGAACGGGCGAGTGACTTTAGGGTAGGGTTCCACTGGTTCAAAAGGCTAAAAGCCAGAGTAGTTGATCCAGTAGTTCTAAATATAGATAAAATAATCCCAAAGAAACAACCATCCACAAATGTCGATTCATTCAAGCAAGAGAGTGCAACAATCCTTTCCTTAAAAATTCGTAAACGAGTGGAAAATGCCTTGTACAGTTTCCCTTTTCCCTTTCAGCCAGTCCAAGAGTTCACTCGAAAGCGGGTAGCCATTAAGGAAAGTGGCTGTTGGTTTGAACCGGTTCCGCCCCATCCCTTATAGATAAGTACTGGTGAGAGGGAAAGAGCGCGGTGACTTCATTTGCTCTTGCCTTGTTAATGGACGAGGAAGTGACATGACATATAAAGAATAGGAATCGGTTGTTAAGGACCTTCTTGCCCTGACGGCTTATGGAAATTAATGCTTTCAAGCGCTAGGCCAGGCCGAGATCAAATGTCATCTTAGTCAGATCCCACGAGCAGATGTTCTCGAATAGGCAGGCTGTGAGGCAACTATGGAATCCGCCTTCCCTGATTCCGATCCTGTTGATGTTTTGTCGGCATTAAGGCTGCTAGTGAAAGGAATTCACGATCTTGGCTTAGATGGTTTTGCTCCTGGGAACATCATTTTTCGATAGTAAAGGTACCCGAAGTTTCATGAACAGACCATTCTCAACATTCGCCGGAAAGATCCGAATAGAAGGAAAAAGAAAAGTGGGACAAAATTCCCGGTATGAATAAATATAAGTAACTAGCCATCCTTCTTTATTAAGTTAAGGCCCAAATAAATGCTGCCATATCTGATTTCCGACATTCAAGCATCTAATAGAAATGTACGAGGAGGAATCGAATGCGCTCTTTTGAGACAGCTTTCAATAGAACATAGAGCTCTGCCCTTCTGGCTGTCCTAACGAGGAAAGTCACTTCGTACCTCCTGACCTTAAACGGAAGAGTTAATCGTAGAGCAGTAAGAATTCTTGCTTTCTTTCTGTCCGCTAGTCAGGAATGGAATCGGACGCTACGAATACGAATTATTGAATGGGGGGAATTTAATAATAATTATTAGATTAGACAAATAGGACACTAGAACGCAATTCTTCCTCCTTCCCCTTTTTCGACAGGGAATTCCAATTCGATAGATGATTGAAGGCAATTCATCCCAGGAGGAAGATTCCCATGGACTTGAAACTGTCAGATTCTTTTTCGGAAGAGCTGCTGTTCTCCTAGCTCCGGCGGAGCCCATTCCAATATGAACACTGGTCGGTGAATATTCTTACTGCCCGGTGCCCACCCTGACCTAAGCTTTAGGGAGACCTAAAGTCATTGGGATTAGAGGCTTCTTTTGCCAATCACTACTACTCTGCTCTGGAACGCCGGAATTGAAAGCCGATGATCCACGGCATATGCATCTGATTCTGGTGAAGCTACAAGCCTCTTTATAGATAGGTCAGGCCTCCAACCAAGTCTAAGTGCTCCTATCTGTTCCTATTCTCTTTACCTGAGGAGCCGTGGAGTGAGGGCTTAGTCCAGATTCAGCAGTGGTTTTGCTTTGCCAACTTGATTCTATTCCAATCTTGTCCCTTCCTACCTATCTATGGCTATGGTATGGGTCTTCTTTTGCCTCTTCTATTATCTTGGGATGGTAAAAACCTGATTATGGGTCAAAAAGGGGTGGGGCGGCGACGACCCGAGGAAACTACAATATACCTCGATTGAAAAACGGAAACAGTTCCACGGCGGGAGAGGTTGCATTCGATATTGATTCAGATCCGTTTCTATACCGCAGGCTCCGAGGCACCAGACGCAGACGCGTCAAGGAAGGCGCTCCGGGAAAAGGAAAGATCGTCGACTTGATTTGCCGACAACTACTCTCTAGTTACGTCGGGTTCTCCTATGCTACCAATGGGCCCAAAAGGAGACGGGACCAAAAGGCACCATTTGCTTAAGCGAAAGCATCAACCTATTAGTATAACACTTCTGATTGAGTGGCAGAAATAAAAAAATCTTATATTCTAAAGCAGGCTTTCCTGGGAGCTTATTAAGGCAAGGAAGTCGCTATTAGGACTGAAAGCTTAGTAAGGGAAGGTGCGAAGCCTGATTGACCACTTTCGGTGGACTGATAACGGCTACCTACTTCTTGTGTTTTCAGACTAAGGCTTTCCTCACTCTATACTCGATCTTGCTTAGAAGTCTACTCTGGCACCTTGTGACGGGCTTGAATCAATCGTTACTCAATTATCACTCTCCGGCAAGAAAGACTTTTCTATCTATGTAATTAGATAAGGAAAGAAGGGGCTAGCCAGCCAGCCAAGTCTTTCCAGTTGGAAAGAACACACACAACAAAAGCTGTACTTCTAGAATGCTGATGTATGGAAGGCATCAATCATCCCAGAACTAACCGATCCAGCTGTAACGTAGTCAAAACAGTAGGTCATCCAGATTCGAAACTGACTTGGGAGAGTAGGACAGTCACAGGCGAGCTTAAGGCAGAAACCCAATGCTTCACACTGACCCAATCGGAAGCTAAATCAGTGACACACGAAAGCCAAGAGCATCGGTGACGGGGTCAACATCTTTCCGAGAGGACCGCTCTAGTTAAGACCCTACGCTTCGTAACATACAGCTAAATAAAGCCCCTCAAAAGCATCTCCATCCGAATCTAAAGAATCATCTGTTAAGACAGAGTTTGCTAGAACAGGGCTTTCTTTTTGATTAGGAAGAAAGGGTCCTTGATTTACCCTAATTCGTAAGGAATCTCGAACTGAGTCTGATCTTTCTGCCTTACAAACTGTTCGACCTTGCCGGAAGGAAGGATTTCGATCTTCGTTACCATTCCAAAGTTTCTTATTTAGCTTTCGATTAAGTGAGTGTTTGTTCGCTGAGACTCTGACTTAAACGCGAGTCTGTGACTGTCCTCCAGTCTTGTCTCTTGACCGGCTAACCGTGCCTTACCTTAAGGTAAGGGTGTGTGTGTTCGACCATGACGCTCAGCTTGTTATGGCGAGCGAATCGAGAGCTAAAGCTTCAAAGCGATCAGAAAAGCGCTAACGCGACTATACCCAAACGTCTAGTTGATGACTAGACTTACCTAGCGCTTACGTTCTCGTATTCGAGCAAATTCTTATATCTTATAGAGAGAGGAGGTTGCCCTTTCGGAGTGGTGGTAGCGGTTGCCGTCATCTTATAACATGAAGAAGCCCTGGAAGAGTCGGGTTCGAATCCCCAGCTGGGTACGTGCCTCTCACGATCATTTCGGGAGACCTCGTTACAACTAACTGCTTTTCTTTAAAAAATGATAGGGGCTCCCAATGCAAACTTTTATGTTCGGTAGGGAAAGGTTAGTCAAGGTTTCGCTCCTTCCCGAAGGAGATATTGGGCAAAAAGACAAAAGAGAGTGCTGACCTCCCACACTTAAGGCATTGTGTTACACCTTATATGTTATGTCTGAATTTTGCGTTATTGTCAAGCATCTCATTCACTACTAAAAGAAAGGTATGGATATTCTGCTCGAAAGCGTGAGGGCGCGTGCCTTCGCGGGGACAATCGGCTGTTGTCTTTGGAACTCATCCGGCTAACTGTCTCATCTAATGATAAGAAACGTAGATAACGAACTTCTCTCCTAGAATCGTTTTTCATTACAGGCCAATGATACAATGAACACTAATGGAATGCTTAAAGGACAACTTTTGCATTGCAGCTTGATGAGTCAGACTAGGCCCGGGGAGAGGGAAAACTCTTATAATAAGATAATAAGATGGGCCTTTCGCCTGTGATTGGATGCCCTGATCCAATGCTTTCATTCAATCTATCTCATTTGCTGCATCCAAGCTTAGCAAGTCTTTTTCCTTTATTACATCCAGCTGCTTTTTTCTCGTGCCCTTTTGAACGAAAAAAATGCAGAATGAGCGCACCGCTTCGACCATGGCTTTCTTTTCGAAAAAGTTCTGTTAGGTTCTTAGTAGCAGTCGTCGACCTTTTCTTCTTTTACTTCACATAGCTTTTCGTCTCCTTGATAGCTGGAAGTTCCCCAAAAGTATGAAAAGCTGGAGGACTTTGTACCATCCATTCCAGTGTGGTTGAATTCTGTTCAAGAGCCCAAGGACTTGGAGCACATTTATTTTGATTTCCACTGCTTAAAGTGATTGTTACGACCACGAAGAAACAACAAATCCCAACTACGGATATATAAGAGCCAAAACTGCTAAGGGCATTCCATCCAGCGTAAGCATCTGGATAATCTGGAATGCGACGTGGCATACCCGAAAGCCCTAAGAAATGCATAGGAAAGAAGGTAAGATTCACCCCGAAAAAAGTGATCCAAAAATGGATTTTCCCTAACGTTTCAGGGTATGTCCGACCTGTGATTTTACCCACCCAATAGTAAAATCCTGCAAATAAAGCAAAAACGGCTCCCATAGAAAGTACATAATGGAAATGTGCAACCACATAATAAGTATCATGTAGAGCAATGTCTAGCCCAGAATTTGCCAGGACTATTCCTGTGAGTCCTCCTATGGTGAACAAAAAGATGAACCCTACAGCAAATAGCATGGGTGTTTTGTATTGTATCGAACCCCCCCACATGGTAGCGATCCAACTAAAGATTTTGATTCCAGTGGGGACAGCTATGATCATGGTAGCTGCGGTGAAGTAGGCACGGGTATCAACGTCTAAGCCCACAGTAAACATATGATGAGCCCAAACAAGAAATCCAAGAACACCTATACTGATCATGGCATAAACCATGCCTAGATACCCGAAAACCGGTTTTCCAGAGAAAGTAGAAACAATATGACTTATGATACCGAATCCAGGCAGAATGAGAATATACACCTCTGGATGACCGAAGAACCAAAAGAGATGCTGGTATAAGATGGGGTCCCCCCCTCCAGCGGGATCAAAAAAGGTTGTATTAAAGTTTCGATCGGTTAATAACATGGTAATTGCCCCTGCCAGTACCGGAAGTGATAATAAAAGTAGGAATGCTGTCACTAGAACGGACCACACAAATAGGGGTAATCTATGCATAGTCATTCCAGGTCCACGCATGTTGAAGATAGTTGTTATAAAATTGATAGAACCTAAAATGGATGAAACACCAGATAGATGAAGACTAAAAATTGCTAAATCAACTGCTCCTCCAGAATGGCTGGTAATACCACTTAAGGGCGGATAGACCGTCCACCCAGTGCCGCTACCCACTTCTACTAAGGCTGAGCTTAATAAGAGTAAGAGACTTGGTGGCAACAACCAGAATGAAATATTATTTAATCGTGGAAATGCCATGTCAGGTGCACCTATCAGAATCGGAACAAACCAATTACCAAATCCACCTATCATCGCCGGCATAACCATAAAAAAGATCATTAAAAAAGCGTGAGCCGTTATTAAAACATTATAAAGTTGATGATTCCCACCAAGAATTTGATCGCCGGGTCGTGCTAATTCCATACGAATCAGTACTGAGAAGCATGTGCCCATCACTCCAGCAATGGCACCGAAGATGAAATAGAGAGTCCCTATATCCTTGTGGTTAGTGGAGAACAGCCATCGAACCAGATTTCTCATCCAATTGAAATTCTTTCTTGATGCTTCGCTCGACACCGGGGCCCGGCGCGACGACTTTACGATTTGTTGCAGGCGAAAGGAAAGTCCCGAACTCCTGCTGTAAGGCTCGGCTTCTTTTTCCGCCGAAAGTCTAGAAGGTGGTTTAAGGGGTTTCGGTATGTAGAAGGTTTTGGATCATATCATAGACGTCGACAGCGCTGCGATTTAGATTAGAAAAGCAGATGCCAAATAGCAATAGAATAGCTCCACCCGCCTCAGAGATAGGGATAGACCTTATGGTATGAAGTGAAGATAAGGCGAGCATCACTACAGCTAGAGCTATGAAGTCCGATAGAAGAAGAAGGGGAGATCTTTCGCACTTCTCTTATGATATTTTGGGGTTCTGGCAGCGGTGATCAACTATACGTATACGAGACCGCCAGATAAAGAGTTTTCTTCTTTCTTGCCAGCTTTAGACATAGGGTATGAGAATCAACATCTTTTTTCTATACTTTAATACAACCTTTTCCACTGAAGCTCAACGCGCGCGCTTTTGATCGCTCTGCTGAACAATCGAACCAGGACGGGGCACCAACCACGTGCCCCAGCTCTCGAGGCAAGGTAAACCTTAACCGTCGCGCAAACTCATCGGACTTCCAAGTCAGTTCAGGCTCACTTTTCACACCAGGAAAATTTCAACACGCGAAAGACAAGATTCGTCGAATCGAGGATATCAACACCCTTACGAGAGGCAAGACCAGGGGAAAGGATTTGAAAGAAAGGCCAGTAACAATGCGATATTCCATAGATAAGCAAGAAACTGAAGCTTCTCTTCTTTTCTTATTTATGATGTACCGGCGGAAAGGATTTCACAGAAAGGTTGATCGGTACTACTGGAATTCTCCCTTTAGGGAGTAAACAAGTATTTACTTGTAACTGGTTCCGTCTCCCATTTTATTTAAGATAGAATATAGGTATAGCCTCATCCATGTGAGTCTTCAATTAGCTCCACTTCAATAGAGTGAAAAGGAGATAGGGCAGATGAGGATATTGAGAAAGAAGGCTTACACCCCCGGAGAATGGAACCTTGGATCACGTCTTCGGATACTTACCTTTTGCTGGTAGATCTTGCTTGATGTTCCAAACCAACCCGTCTAGCTAAATCTGATATGAGCTAATGAGCTAAGCTGCTTATCCGAGTAGCTACCCGAAGGGACAGAAGGTTCTATAGAGTTCCAAAGGGAGGAGGATTCATTCGAAAGACATTAAGACCCCTGCTTATCCATCTTATGTTGTTGCAGCTACCCCCTAACCCTAGGGGAATTGGAGTAAGGTCAGACCACCTTCTTTAAGAACCAGTTGATGTTGGAATCGAGTGAAGGCAGGAATGAGGGGGAAGAGAAGCTAACATCCTAACAGAAAGTTCCGGGGAAAGTGACACTCCAACCTCCGATCTAATGATCTTTTAAGTAAGATCTAACTGAACTCAAAGTCTCCCCTCAATGATAGATTAGCCATCAAAATGCATTAGTTTTTGATATCTATTTGATCGTGCTCCTCTACCAATTAACCAACAGCCACAGACGGGGTTGAGGAACTGACTTGACTTTAAGTTTAAGGTGTCCGAGGAAAGGTTCGGGCTCATCATAGAATCTTTCTTACGCATTACGCAAATTATCATCGTCTCGAGTGAAAGAAAAGACCTGAAATGCCCCCATCTAGACGTATAATCGTATTCCAAGCCATCAAGTGTAAAGAAAGTTGTTTCATCACAGCAAAGTAAGGGTGCTCCTTCTCTCTACTGGTAAAGCTATGTAGGGTTAGCCAGTGAAAGCAGTGAGATAAGGCAAGTTTTCCCTAATAGGATTCCCTTATCTGTTGAACAGAGAGTGAGCCCGTGTCCTCCTCGCTAGTATGATAGCAGCCCTCACTTACTTAAAAGCTTTGGTTATTAGCATGAAAATAAAAAGAAAAAACCGGAGCATTATTTGCAGCTTCAGCCACACCAGCAGGTGCATTTTGAACAAGAGCCGCATTATCAGCAGCAGGCATCGTTTCAGTGGTAGGTTCTGATGGTAGCATTGGTTCTTGGAACATAGGCCATTCTCGGTGACGGGTTGACACCAGGTTCCTTATTTGCCACTTTGCATTCGTAACGGGCATGACCTTGTCGTCTGCAATGCGTGCAGAACTTAGGTATTCAAAAAGAAACGATTTCTTGCTGGTGATCCATACACAGTAGATCCAATCCAAACACGATTTTGGAGGTTTTCCTTGAGAAGACCGACTTCTACACAAACCCTAGCTACGTTGGGGCGTGAGACAAGCTTCGTAGGACCAGTCAGGCCAATTCCGAAAGTCGAGACGTCAGGCGAAACTCAAAAAAGAAGACAATAGGCAGATGGGGTCGCGATACCCGCGCATGCATTGGATCACCATTGCAGAGACGGAAATCATGGCTCCAGCAGAAAACCCTAAACTCCCTCAATAAAAAACTTCTCTTTTGGTGCATATTTTCTTTGTTCGAGAGCTTGATGAAGACGTGCCTTGGGTCTAAGTGATCGAAAGATCTCCCTTGGTACGCCAGTTCTTGCGTGATCTAACTAACCAATTTCTTTCTTTAAACAGACAGACAGATACGTAGTGGAATAAGGCGCTGCCACTATAGGTGCGAGTAAGCTGACTGGGCTACCCTCAGATTATATTAGAGGTCAATAAGTGAGACAGAGGTTCCTGCGGAAAGGCGAGAAAGCAAGTCCATCAACCATTCCATTCTGCATTACTTTACTTGGAAGACTTAAACCTTACCTAGGGCTTCAAGTAAGGACTTACGGATTGCAAAGACTGGAAGCAGTAAATCGTAAAGTTGGCTTTTACCGGGTGGAATAGTAAATAAAGGCTTACGAGGTTTGAAGTTTGAATTGAAGAAAGAAGAAAACAATTTCATAGTTCTTTGACCCGTTCAAAAGCACATCCAGTGAAAAAGCGTGAGCCGTTATTTGCTTATAAGAAGAAAACACTTTAAAACATCTCTGTAAGCCAAGTAGAACACGGCAATCAATAGTTTAAACATCTCCAAAGGGAGAAGGAAAGGATGCAGGAAGGTCAAAAGTAAACGTCTTCTATAGTAGGATCATATCAAACAAAGGATCAGTCAACCAACAAGCGTATTCATGGCAACATTGAAGCAAGCGAAGGCCGAAAGGCAGCACAAATCTGAGGCTGAAGCCAGAAGCCGAATAGGAAGGATTCTGAGGATGGCACCGTCACCAGCAACCCCTAAGCAGCAGGCGGAGGATGTGGAGGGGAGGTATTCTCACTACTAGTCGGTCAGTCCGGCAAGCCGACCCCCAAGCCATACGGAGGAATGAGTAAGCGAAGGCGCTACTTCTTTTAATAATAGGACTGAGTTAACCTCCTGTGTATTCTCATTCCATCTACGGAGACTAAGCCCTTCCTTTCATACCTGGTCTAGTATCTCTTAGGTCGATATCCAGTAGCAGCAGAGGGAGAAGTTTACCCGGCTTATCCAGCTTGTCAATTATTGGTGTAGTGCTTGAGGGCTGGTGCTATACCTCCTCTCTTTTATTAACGGAAAAAGAAAGTCGATTGAATCTTGGTAATTGAGTGAAGAAGCTCTCAGCGAAGAACAACCCCTAAATCCCGGAAGTATTGAATCTGGATCCGATCTCTTTTGGTACACTCGAGTCATAAGGTGTGTACAGACAGACAGGCTTCCTTGCGAAAGGCTAGGTTTGATCCAAAGCTCCTCATATGATGGGTATAGGCTAGTTGAAAGGAATGACCTCACGTCAAGCGAACGGCATCAAGGAATCTCCGTTTTCAACCTTTGTAGCATCGGTTACAGCTGGCAAAGCTAACCTCTATCCATAACAAGAAAGAAGAATCTCGATCTAATTGGAAATTTACCATCCCTTTATTTAAATCTCAATCAACAGGTAGCCGCAAGGGGTTATCTATCAACAGGGCATTTAGTTCCGTCATTAGATCCGTCTATTCGGGGAGCGAGGCGGGGCCTTCCCTCTCCAATCTCATTCTCGGGAGAAGGCATCGGGGGAGCAGGGCTAGGGGATAAAGATTTGCGAGCCTTCTTCTTATTAGCTCACAGCTTCTCCTTCTATGAGAACTGAAGTGGTGAGGGCAATCTTCCAGACCCCGGCTGGATTCTATCCTTTGCACACCCTGCCCGGGTTCGGCTTCTCAGCTTTCTCATTGGCTTATTCACTCCTCACGTCTCGATGTTCTCACAAAAAGAGAGGCCGCGCGAAGACCTTTGAGATTGAATCAAGAGGACCGTGCCAAGCATAATATTAGGATGATGCCGCGGAAAGAGGACCATTCAAGACGGATTGAAACAAAGAGTCGTGCTGTGAGCAGAGGAGCTTGACTAGAGCATCTCATTGACCTCGCCTCGAGAATACCTATTAAGAGTGAGAAAAGCCCAAAAGAATCGATCGCGTTTGAAGATGCCCGCAGGACGAAGTCAATAGACGGTAGATAGACTGTTTCAAGTCAATCGATTTCATTCCGTCTTGGATCAGTCAATCGAGGATCAGCTAAGAATTCGCATTTCTTTTTTTGCTTGATATTCAAGATTGAGAGAAGACTTATTATGGCCCCTTGCGGCACAGAGGTCGTTGCAAGAAGGGTCCCAAGAGGACCTTACTTGTTGGACAAAGGGGATGCCAGAGCGCATCGTACAAGGCAAGGCGCGTGGTGGATGGAAGAGTTTGGGAAAAAGGCTTTTTCTGTTAGAAAGTCAAAAGAGAGAGGGGGTTAAAGGTTACAACTGGGCCATAAGTGGAGGGAGTAGCCAAAAGCTATCTGAATGCGACCCATTTTGACTAGCGAAGTGGTTCGGCAGGAGATAGATGGAGCGCGTGATCTCTATCCCTCTATCCGGCTCATCGAAGGACTGACTCCCCGAAACGGGACACATGGGTTGGTGAAGGTGCGCTGGTTAGCTGGGCAGGATTGGGCACGGGGAGAGAAAAGTGGAGCGGGGAGGAACCCAAGAGCAAGGAAGGAATACGCAGGAACGAAGCCTAATCCCTCTGGTCCTTCGCCCTTTCTTGCCTTCAACTGACCCCGGCCGGAACAGGAAGATTCAGAACTTCTTTTAGAAGAAATAAGATCCGGTGATCTCTACTAAATGGGGCTAGGAACTCCTATCCCGAGGTAAGAAAGAATAGACGACCTACTAAAGACAGATCGTCAGTGCGGCTATGAACGGAGCTTAGCCATACCATACCATAGGGGTCGCTCTGAGACCTCTTGTCGAGTGTAAACGCTCCTTGCGCCTATTGAGACAGTTGCTTTTAGCTTCTATTCTGATTTTCCCCATCCCGCAAACGGCCGATGGGAACTTAGATGAGTCTCGGAACTCATTTCCCTCAGTCTTTGACGTTGCTGTCCCCCATCTCTGATTCCGTACTCAATTCCGTGGCACCTGCCTGAACAGACAGATCGTCAAATGGTGACGTATATAAAGAAGTGGCCGGTTCCTCACAAACTGAATTGCTTTCTCGAGTTGCTGTTGCCGAAGCTGAGCTTGAAGAGCTTGTTCTCTCCACTCTTGTTGCTTTCTTTGCTTTATTTTATCTGATAGTCAGAGAATTGACTGGGCGGTAGGGAGTGTAGCCAGCCCTAAGGGTCATGGAAGTTGGAAAGACTCACCCAAGCTATTCTATTGATGAATCCGATCTGGCTTTCTAACTAAAAATAGAATAAGTGAAGATAGATAAAGGAAGAGAATTGAGAAGAACTAACTGGCTTTACTGCGTTATTCACTCCCGGGGAAAGCTCTACGCCGATAAAAGAGAGAATATTTACCGTTTCAAAGAGCTTGAATATTAACTTAATTCATCATCTTCTTTTTTCATTTCGACTAAGCAGTAAAGGATCAATATAGGTGATTTTCGTCTCCTTACCTTCTTTTCAATAGCGCGTAGTGAATAGCGTAGTTCTTCTTCTGTGGTTTCGCATAGCTACGTTTCGAAAAGGTCGACGACTGCGCTGCATTCCATCGATGCTCCAGGAAGAAAGCATTGACTCAATCCGGGGCGAAAGAGTAACCCGATCCCTTCGGTCGAGCCTATTACTGTACATACAAGAGTCTTCCAGTTCTTACGTAAGCTTTTTCTTACTAGTCAAGTAGTACAACAGCTGTATCTTATTTTTATAGCCCGGCGCGGCGGGTCGCCTTTTGAATTCCGTAGATAGAAGAAACTATTATAAGGAGTAGGTGAGTGAGTGAGWCCTCACTGACCTGAGCGATTTCGATCACCTAGCAGGCCTTTTTTTTTTGGGGGGGGGGGGGTCCAGTTCCTTGCCAACTATCGACCCCCMTCYCTTTTCMTTTGGGTAGTACCAAACCTAGCCTAGCCTTCGTCAATTACACTAAAGCGGAGCACCCAACTATGGCGTCACGTCAATTAAGGGTTAGGTTAGTCAATCCGGCCCGAGACGTCACCAAAACCGCCGTAGGAATGGAGACCGCTCAATAGAGCGGAGGCGAACTGATGAGAAAGAGGCAGGCCCTACTCACTACAAACGAATACACCGCGACGATCGAACTGCACTCATGCCTCTCCCGCATCAAGTGCCCCCCCTATGTAGTGATTCTATCAATCACGTAGGTAGGCCCTCCATTCTGATTGGTATATCATGAAAAAAGAAAGCGCACCAGGCGCACTTCGCTTTCCCTTGCCGTTCGCCTTTCTAAGTCAAGTAATGATGCCCCGCCGAAGACTGGAGCCTCGTAACATGTTGACGAAGACCTCCGAACTGAGGGTTCGATCAGTAGAGGGGACGACTTTGCCTCCCCGGAAGAAGAAAAGAAGAAAAGAGGGGACCCGCTCCCTAGCCGACTGATGCCGTATATAACTGAGAGGGAACGTGTCACATTAGAGGTGAACGATCATAGATGTCCTATAATCACCACGATGAGGCTGGTCCCTCTTTTAGTAGACTCAGCTATGAATATGAATGAAGAAATGAATGCCGGCTCTTTCTGCTAACCCCACGAGGTTTCTTAATGCTGATACTTTCTGTTTCGTCGAGCCCCATGTGGTCCTCCTTTGATTGTGGGTTCAATTGGATAAATCCGTCAAGTCAAGGTCAACGTACGTAGCAGCAAGGATGGTGCCTATTTCTCGTTCTCGCTCGGGAGCCAAAACGAACACGCCTGATACCTACTGTACTGGACCTTCGACCAGGCATTCTACCCTTGTCGAATCGGAACCAACCACCACTGCATTACGCTCGAACAGTCACGCGGCCGCCGGCCTTCCGTACACAGATATAGATTCATTCTTCGTACCTGATCCAACCTCACAACCCTTCGCGGGTTGGTCAGGAGTCATGGTAAGACGGAATTTTTTTAAGAAAAGAGAGTGCTCGACCGGAACAACGGCCAACAAAACAAAGACCGTAATTACATAGATAACCGCTCCTCCCCTTATCCGTCTTGTAAGGCGAACCGTATGGCGGCGAAAGACGACCTCACCTTCTCGTAGATGGTGTCAGTGAGAGCAACGTCGAGTATCCCCCGTTGACCTTCTTTTGTAGATAGAATCCTCAATGAGTGGAAACAAGCAACCTTTCTTATCTTAGTGACGTGTTGAGTAAGGCCGGCTTTAGAGCCCGACGCCCCTTATGATGAGAAGAAGAGGGGCCGCCCTCTTTTCCGCACCAATCCGTCCCCCTACATCTTTTTTAGGGTGTATAGCTCAGTTGGTAGAGCATTGGGCTTTTAACCTAATGGTCGCAGGTTCAAGTCCTGTTATACCCAACCCTACCTTACACTATACTACTACTGGATATCGATCTAAGATAAGATCAAACTTTCTTTTTGAAGTGGAACAAAGGATTGTGTGACAGCTTGGGATAAAGAGAAATTGCATGTACAATTTCTCTTATGTGAGCACTCTTCGTAAAGAGAGGCCTTTGCGGATCACGGGATAGAGTTCTGGGAAAGGAAAGCAGTCATATCCACTGTGATAAGAAAGCATTTCACCTCCCTTCTGGCGGAAAGCCCTTTCCAGATGGAGTAAGTAGTCCATGAACAGAATGTGGCTCGACTAAAAGGTTTAGTTTACGGAGATGCGTACCCTTTAGGTAGGTAGGGGGAGGTTCTTTCTGATGCTCGACCGTAGGGTACGAGCTCCATACTTGGAGCGAGAGGTCACGAGTAAGGCTGCCCCTATTGCCTTTCTTTTTTGTTTTTGAAAACGGATACCCATACCGGGTGTGATGATGTCAGGAAAGGGCCACGTCATCTAGAAGTCTGTCTACTTGATTTGATGAGTGAGGAATAAAAACCTTAGCTAAAGGAAGCCTTAAGGCAACAAGAGGATAGGGTCACCTTTACCCCAGTATGCGAATCCAAGTCAGACGATTGAGTCTCAGAGTCAGTTAAGAGAAAGCGAAGGAAAGGAAAACTTGGAAACATCCACTGACGGAATCTAACATAACACATCCATTTTGTTTGACCAATATCATTCCCATCTATACCTTCTTTCTAATTTAGCAGCCTTCTCGGATCAGAAACGGAGCAAAAGAGGTGCAGGAATCAAAGTGAAGTTATTCACCTTATTGTGGCTTTAAGTTTCTGAAGAGAAGAAAAGAGCACTGACTTTGACACCGGCAAGAGAGGAAGGAAAGCGGTTTTCGGGTAGTTGCTAAGAGAGAATAGTCCGTGCGCCCTTTGAGAGAGGAAAGGAGGGCAGATGGTTGAATCATGAAGATTGTAAAGTGGCTGGATTACAAAGAAGTAGATCCGGGGAAGCGACCGGAACAATCGATATGAGAAGGAATGACCCGTCGGGTTGGGTCTTTCTCGATATGCTATCTCACAGCATTCAATCTTTCGACGTGACCGTCCGTACAGATGAAAGTATGTCTACCTCCCTCCTTCTTGAACGTAATAAAGATGCTAATGAGCTGGCGCACTGAAAGACAGATTATGGAAGGGAATCGAGAGTACAGTTCATTCAAATAATGAATTCACAGCTGCCATTCCGACTTTCCTTAGAAGAGCAAAAAACCGTCAGATCAGACCGGGAGCTCGATATTCAGAAAGAAGGTGGTAGGGCAGAGAGGTTCAGCCAAGGGAAATGCCATTCTATTTCCAGCTGCATTACTGGCTAAAGCACACCGAAAAGAAGGTCTTCTTGATCCCCGGCTGATTCGATTAATAAGACAAGAACGAAACACTAGAGATTAGACACGAACTGGATTTTAGTAACGAGAGTCGGGATCGCTCATAGCTAGATTCCTCAGTAGCTTAGCAACTCGTAACTGGATGAGGGCAAGAGAACGGATTAGCTTTTAGCTAGAGTCCCAGCACGATATTACGGATTCCTGCACTAGAAAGCAAAGAGGCGGAACCCATTGTAGCTGTAGCAGAAGCAGCTGCCATTGATTTTGCACCTTCAATACGAGATTTGAAGAAAAACCTAAACTCATATGTATGAGTGGAAGTACTTCCAGAGCTTGACTAAGGATAGCTTACCGATATTCAAAAAGGTCGGCATAAGCCCATTCCCTAAACGGAATAGACAGATCCGACAGAAGTCGACCGATGGAAGTCGAAACTGTCACATTATGACAGCCCCAAAACGCGGGATGGATGACATTTGATTCATTCAAAACTATATCTTTCAATCGATCTCAAGTCTGAGGTCATAGCATCCTTGCTTGAAAGAGTGACTCTCCTCTGGCCCAATCAAGAGGGGGCTCGGCTCGGGCATGCCCTTGATTCTCCTCTTTCTCGTACACGAAGCCGGGTCCTTGAAAGACTTATTCCCTTTCCGGACATCGGTCTTCAATCGCTTGTAACACTTCCTGTAACGGACTTTTCAAGGCGAAGTGAATCAAAGAATTGCTTCTCTTAGCGTCCCTCACTTCCATTTTTTATAACTGAGAATGCCCTTTCGGGCCATATGTGACTGAGGAATGAGATGAAACTGAGCATGCTCGACCGACAGCTGCCGGATTAGAGTAAAAAGAAACTCTTGGGAATAAAATGAACGAAGGCAGTCAGAATCCAGTCCGAAATTCTTGCCCGCGGAATGGTCCCTCCGCCGGGGTTGTCAATGTCCGCGACTTCTCCCTTCTTCTTCTTGAACTCATCCAAGTCAGCTACCGACCTTAACACCCTCTTTGCCAAAGTGATGTGATCCAGCTGGGATTTTCCTCAGGCAAGTGAGTGAACCGTAAGATTAAGAAGCCTTGCTATTGCCTTTCCTTCCGTTCCTGTAAGCACCAACCAAGTTTGATTCCTGGGTGAGATCTCTAGTTACTTCGCCCCTACCCTAGAGTTTGACCATTTCCGCTTCCTTCTATTGAGAGAATGCCAAGCAACCTCTGCTTATCAACTACTCCCAAACCTCTTCTTAGAGCTAGCCTCAACCCGCAAAGATCTTCTACCCTTTCACCTACTGCCTGAAAGTAGTGCCTGTAATATCAATTTCTAGTTCAATAGCATAATCCTGCTAGTCCTACCTTGCTCAATGAATTACCTGGATCGAAAAAGAATGCGCTTTGCACCTTATTGGTTGACTTATTCCTAGAAGCTCTCTTCCTTCTACCCACTCCTCTCTACCGCTTCTTTGCGTCCTGGCTTCATGGTCCTTGTCCTTGCTTTCACTCATATTACATACAGCTGGTAAACAAACCTCTGCCTTCATAGGCTCATTCCTTTGACCCGATCGTTTAAAGAACAGCCTTTGGCACGCTTCCCCTTAGTTTAGTTGAGTCGAGCTCAATTCATTTTCTCTTATACCTTGAATGACTAGCTGCTAAACGCCCTACTTCGAGTACTGGATTGACTTTATACACCTATTGCTTGAGCTGTAAAAGCACCCTTAACAATCTTCCAGAACGAGTTTCAGGAATTACTAAATATATGGCTATAGGGGTGCATTCAATTGTCAAGAAAAGAAGATGAGTTCTTCTAACTGCAAAATCCGATCCTCGTAATCGATTAGTTGTTGGTGTATTCTGAAACACGGAATCATTGGCTTATCCAATTCTCTATCGAAAAAAGATTCAACCACTATCTGTTTTACGTCAAGCAATACGTGGAGTCACTCCCGCTGTAAAAGCAAAACGTGTAGGCGGATCGACTCATCGATGTACCTATTTCAATAGTATCCACACAAGGAAAAGCACTTGCCGTTCGTTGGTTATTAGGACGAAAACGTCCGGGTCGAAATTGAAAATTCAGTTCCGAATTAGTGGATGCTGCCAAAGGGAGTGGCGATGCCATACGCAAAAAGGAAGAGACTCATAGAATGGCAGAGGAAAATAGAGCTTTTGCACTTTTGAGTTATATCCCTGAACAGGATCTATATAGACACATAGAGCCCGATCGGAAAAGAATCAATAGAAAAAGAATCGGAATAGGAAGGGACCTTCACTTTAGAATGAAGCAGAAAGCCCACATGGATTCGACGAGCGCTCTTCTCTTTGATGCGACAGAAGGGAATGAATCTTTTGAATGGGCATCCGTAACAACAGACGAAGAAAGCCTTTCTTCTAGGCGGGAAGAAGTTCCAAAAGGGCTCTGAGTCCTTATAGGGGCTATTATACTCGGTTCCAATGGCTTTTCCTAAATATCTAATTTTCTGGAGCGAAACTTCAATCTTGGAGGAAGGGTAGTTTGACACCCGTTGCATAAAAGCTACTGGGGCAACCGTAAACATAAAGCTAGATAAGCAAAGGGAGAGGGAACTACGCTCCCAAGAAAGAGCAAAACCTCGCCAAGGCATGCTACAACCTAAACTGCGACGATGGCTCCAAACCGGATACGAAGCAAGCGAAAGCAAGCTAGCCAGGGAAGGGGGTTAGCACGGTAGCGGGCCTCCTCGGCCTTGACAGGCTCCCGTTGATATAGCCTTCTAAAATGAGGAAGTTTTCTCTCTTCCTTCTCAACCCGGCCTTTACTTTAAGGATGAGCGGCCAGCACGCATAATCGAATGCTTCACTCGAAGGGCTACGCCATATAAATATAAGGAGGCTTCCCGCCACCTTGTCCACCTTCACGCCTAGGAATTGCATAAGGACCGGCTCACGACCGTCATTCCGCATTTGGTAGTTGGTCTGCCATTGAGGGTAAGCCCTATTTGAGACTAAGGCAGGCTTCTTTTGACTGCATTTTTTCCTGCTTTCTTTGCGCCCTTTCCACCTAGTTATAGATTTATTTAATGCCTATAAACTGGGACCAAGCCAAGTAAGTCCATAGATCGTCTGTTAATCCTTCTTTGAATCCCAGTTGTATTAGTATCCGTCGTCGTCTGGGGTTTTAACATGACCAAAGTAAAAAAAGTCTTGTCCCAGTTTTGAAGCCTCGAAAAGTCTCTCTATCTGGCTTTGTTATTATTACAGTGTCATCTGCAACCAGCCGTAGAGATATGGAGAGAGGGGACAGCCTTGTTGCAGACCTTTGTTTGGTTCCTATTATGAACCCCACTGGTCGTCCATGGATGATAGGTACTATTCATTGTATATAAAAAAACTTTCGTATCCTACTATGCAAATCCCATTTTCCTGTCGCATATAGAAACCTATGATTAACATTATCATATGCCTGGTTTGGCGAGTTTAGTGATCATGGCTGGCTCACCTGATCTATCAGCTGACTAGTAAGCCTCCTTGGGATAATCATCAATATCTCTTCCTATCCAAATGAGATTAGGAGGGCGCCTTTTTAAAAGTTAAAGAGCCAGCGTGTCTTTCAATCTATTGGCAATTACCTTAGTCATTCTCTTATACAGTGTAGTCCTCATAGCAATGGGCCTCGGTCTAGTGAGGTTTTGCTTTTTTGGAAATCATTGCCAGGAAGAAGGATTGAATTGCATCTGGTTTGCTCCTGTTCGACTTCAATTACCATATGGAGATGGAGGTCGTCCTTAATTATGTTCCAGCACTACCCCTGAATCTATCAACCAAGTAGAAGTTGAAGTTCAGTTGGAATCCATCTAATCTAGTTTGACTATGAGCAGGCCCTCTGTTGTTGATAGATAGCTTAAAAGATTGAATTGAATCATTTTTTTTGTGCCTCGGGGACTCTTTCAAATATTTGGTGGACTGCTCCTATATGCTGTTGGCTCGATAAGATGGATAAGTGTGATAACAATTTCATAACTTCTATCCTTATCTCCTCATGCTGAACCAGAACCAGGCCTCTTGGGCATTTTAAAATGATAAAAGTGTGGATTCTGCCTTTCTTAATAGATGCGTGAAAAAAAGAAAAACCTTTTAACCACAACTGTCGAGATTGTAGGCGCAGCGACTCCCCGACCCTTCTTGACTTAAAGCTGAGCTTCCAATCTTCTATACATACAAGAGTTCTCTATGTGTTGTGTTCTGCATGTGGTTCTCTCTCAATTGCTCTTCCTTTTCCAAAAACGTGTTTTCTGCTTGTTTTGAAATTTCATTTACACAATTGAATTAACAAGAGGAAAGAAAAACCAGTTAAAAAAAATCCTAAACAAAAAGGTCCTATGTAGGTTATCGTTACATTTTAGTTTATAAACTCAATTGAAAACTTCTTCAAAAATCAAACTAAGAAATATAGTAGGTGAGTAAACGTGGCGCACCTACAAGAGCTCGATAGAATAGGGCTCTATTCGATCCGTCCAGGTCCAGGTAAAGACCTTAACCTATACTATACCTTATGAACCCTTGAGTCCTTTCTTTTATGCGAGGATGCAAGTGTAGGATAGATCTTTCCAAAAGTTCACTTTCTTTGTCGAGATTGGGTTGGTGTTCAGTGGACTGGGTACAAGATCGAAAAGAACCCTACCCTATATACTATATATAGGATATAGGCAAGAGGCAAGCGCTGTCCGTCTTCATGGCCTCAATAAGACGTGGTATTGTACTGGCCCGTTTCGCAGCACGGAGTATACCGTGATCTCCGTTAGTTCCGGTTCGGCTTTTTCCCCAATTTCCCACTCCTTCTGTGAGGCCTCACCACACTTCGACACAAGAGAAGAGGACCGGGCGCTTTGCTTGTCTTGTATCTTCGGGATACGAGTTGGCGGTCTTCTTTAAGAGAACTTCAATCTAATACTCGTTATGGATCAACTCATTGCTGATTTCGTTTCTAGGATGGGTTTGGCTCTGCCTGTAGCTATTCTTGTAGCCGTTAGGGCTGGCCGAATGATCCATCAAATGAATAGTCAAAATATGGAAACAAAGGTAACTGATCTAACGATAAATGTTGTTAAAGAGAAAATCGTTGACCAACTCTCAAAAGAATTGAGAGTCTATAGAGAGACTACTGAGGATGTGAACTTACCAACAGGAGTCAATCTCCAAGAGGTAAGCGCACGTCTATTTTTTGGAGAAGCAAGAGTGAACCTTCTACACATACACAATAAATATTGTGATCTTTTTTCTCAGGGAACGCAAAGTGAATACTTTGTCCAAGTTATACAATTTCTTGGAGGGTCGTTTTTCTTTTTCTGATGGTTCCTGACGTACGGGAGTTATAACATTTGAATTTCTCTTACATTCCACGTTCCCGAAATGGATCCTCTTAAATATTTCACATTTTCGAAGCGACAGCTTACTTCGATCTTTCATAGATTGAGTCTTTTCTTTCTTTTCATTTTGACCTTTCTCAGTCTCTCTTATTGTCTCTGTTTACTAATCGAGGTGGATTTGGATCTCTTTCTTTGGAAAATGAAATCAATGTTGCTAGGGAAAGTGATGTCTTTATTAAGGTCGCATGGGATGATAGAACTTTTTCTTTTTTGTGGAGACCTCACTCTAGGGAACATGATGATGTCAGAATGTCAGAAGAAGGTTACGCCGCATCAAGCTCGTAGGGGGGCGGCTCTTCGAAACGACCTCCTCTCGACATCGACTTAAATGCCCCGGAGCAGGAGCCTGCCCCTCAGTTGGAATCGGGTAACG